GGATGAATCGAAATATCGCTGCTACGCCAAAACTCGGCGCAAAGAACCAACCAGATTGCCCCAGTGGATAAATAAGGAATACGGAAACAAAAACAGCGATTGGAGCAGAGAATGAAATTGCATTATAAGGCCGCAATTGAACAGACCGAGCAAGTTCAAATTGACGTAACATGAAACCTATTAGTGCAAAAGCCCCATGGAGAGCGACAAAAGTCCACAGACCGCCTAATTGACACCAACGAGTAAAATCCCCTTGCGCTTCCGGGCCCCATAGTAGCAACAAAGAGTGTGCTAAACTATTGGCAGGGGTGGAAACTGCCGCGGTTAAGAAATTACAACCTTCCAAATAGGAACTAGCCAATCCATGGGTATACCAAGAAGTTACAAAAGTTGTCCCTGTAAACCAACCCCCTAAAGCGAAATAAGCACAAGGAAAGAGCAATAGGCCGGACCATCCTACAAAAACGAAACGGTCCCTTCGTAACCAGTCGTCCATAATATCAAATAGATCATTTTCTTCTTTAGTAACTCTACCAAGGGCTATAGTCATAGTGATCCTCCTATTCAATTACTTCAACCATTTCCGAGCACCTCATATCACTTCCAAGGCATACGATAGTTTGATTATCTGTGGACGATTTCTTTCTCGTTCAATGCCCTTTTTCAAAGGTCTCGAAGATAGAAATTTTTTATTTTTATCTATGGGGTCACAACCGAGGTCGTGGTAAATCCATGAATTTGATTCGATTAGTTTTTCTTATACTATAGAAATAAACATTTGAATTCAGCATTATTCCATGACTCCTATTTCAAAGCCTATCTTTTAAGGAAAAATGAAAATAAAAGTAACCCCTCTTTTCCCACTCGCTCTCTATTGCATGGGTGGAAGAACAAAAATTGGATTCTGAAAAAAAAAGAAAGATATTGAAAAAAAAAAATTGACTTTCGAAATCAATTTTTATGTGTAGCGGAAAGGAGTTGCGATTTCTTCTTATTCCTATAGAACATCTAGTAACAAGAATATGAAATCGTAAATAGCGAAAAATTCTTGCCTTGCGCGGTCTAAGTCTAAGGAAATACAAAAAATCCGCTTATACAATTTCATCTACATCGAATTTATATATCAGAATAGTGGATAGAGGCATCATTCAAGGAGTCAGGTCTACTTACTTTATCTTTCTTTCCAATTTTATGGTGGGTTTGATAAGAACCCTTTTTGTTTTGTTTATAAATAATCGAAAAAAGAGTTTTTTATTTTTTATATAACCTGCTTGTTTTATTATAACAAGTCCTATATGAAAATGCCCGCTGAAGAGAAAATCTATCTGATTGTTTCTCAGCCAATATCGAATTTTAGAAAGAAAAAACAAGAATTTTCTTCTTTTTTTTATTAACATTAAGAAAAAAGAATATAATTAAAATGGAATTGGCAATATAATTTTTATGGACTTTTGAAAGAAAAAGGAAGGATTTTTTGCAATCGTTATTTCTTGCCTCTGTCATATCACGGAAACCTTTCGATTTGGAACGGGGAGAGATGGCTGAGTGGACTAAAGCGGCGGATTGCTAATCCGTTGTACAATTTTTTTGTACCGAGGGTTCGAATCCCTCTCTTTCCGCCCCCTCGGATCATTTGGGACTTTCGAATTGGAAGGAATTCTGACCCCCGGATTTTCTCATATATAAATGTACGAAACAAATCCAATTTGTAAGAAAAAATTCCAAAAAAATTTGGATTTTTACTCCTCACGCCCAGGATTACGTCCTGGGTCATTAGATAAGAATCCAAAGATAAAGAGGGAAACAAAGAATATCACTACTGTATAAACAAAAAGTTTGAGAGTAAGCATTACATAATCTCCAAGATTTTTTTTTAAGGAATAGATTACCCGTTTTTCCTTACCACACAGATCCACTAGGATGGGTTTTGTTTATTTTTACACCTAAAAATGCAAAAATCAATTCTTGAAAAAAATTGCAAGAATTGATTTATAATAAGCACTCTTATCAATATCAAAAATTAGGTTAGGTATTGTGTGGGTACCTAAAGGTACCTGCTCAACGTAGGTGCAGGGGGTGGGGTAGAAAGGCGGATCCCAATTTATTGCTGCAGCTATACATTCAATGTAGAAGAATTAGAATTTTAGAATCGAAGGTTCATAATATAAGACTTCTCGGCTTTTATTCATTTTTAGAATTTTTTTGGAATGAATACATCATTCAATTTGGCAGACAGAACAGAGTAGTAAAGATTTCATCGAAAACTTACAGCAGCTTGCCAAACAAAGGCTAATAGAAAAAAGAGTATAGGTATGACAGGCATAAAATCCACGATTGGGTTGAAAATGGCATAAGCTTCGGGCAATTTGGCGAAGAAAAAACTAGTCGGATAAAGAACAGAATTAAAACAGATACAGGTTAAACTAAGTATATTAGGCATAACAAGCATTTCGTTCTTGTAGAGTAGATAATTGGATTTTGATTGAGTTATTTTTCTAAGGGAAAAAAGAAAAGGCGGGTTCAAAATCCTTTTTTCTTCGGACTTTCCCAAACGCAAAATACCTCCTTGTATTCGCACTCTCAAATGAGAATGGAAGAAATTCGACTTTCATATAATATCTTAATAGAATTCCATGTAATGATCAATGCATTTTTTGGATTCTATATTATCCGCATGTCTAGAATCCTAGCAAGAGAGTATCCCTCATTTTTTATGTAATTGAAGTGGGATTGACGAATAACAAATAAACATAATAGTGTTTATTAGTGTCGCATAAAACCAGAAATGGGGCGTGGCCAAGTGGTAAGGCAGCGGGTTTTGGTCCCGTTACTCGGAGGTTCGAATCCTTCCGTCCCAGATTTTTTCTGATGAAACGAAAGATGAAATCATATTGTACCCCACACGAGACAAAAGAAAGTTTATTAAAGAGAATAATCATCTCTTATGAACTCTTAGATTAGATGCATTTCTAAGCATTCTTTTTCTTTCTCAGAAAACATAATCAAGTGTCAAGTCCAGTCAAATTGAATATCTTTATTTTCATGAAAAATTGGGTCTATCAGTCACATTCAGGATATGCCCCTACTACTACTCATTACTCATATGTGTTTTGAAATTCGAACTTCTTAGATAAACTTTATGCTCCATATCCATGAAGGGGGAATTCTTACATGATACATTTGACATCTAATGTGAAAGAAAAGAAGGACCCCCTATTTATTTTTCCCGAACTAAAGAACTAAAGTAAGTAAATAAAAAGAAAATAAAGGGGGTATCCTAATTCTATATTTCATGGCCAGATTAAAGAATAGGAAGTTTTTAGTTTCAGCACAGGTCTTAAAACTTTTGACCAAGATCGGCTTGCGAAAAAAGAAAAAGGGTTTCTATTCTATGGATAGGAACTCCATTTTTGTATTTTAGATATTATCTGATTTGCAAATATCCATTTCTAAATCAATGGAATGTGAGGATTAGAGAGAAATTCATATATTCTGTCTACTCGGCTTTCGAATTAATTGAAAAAATTTTAAACTTGACGTAAAACACTGTATAAAAAATGAGACCTATCCCTTTATGATAGAGATAGATTTTTGTTGTATTATATTATTAGTAAAAAGGGCCCCTCTTTGGTTAAGCGAAAACCATCTCGATCTGCGATTCTTTAAATATCCAGAATGATCCATTCTGGTAAGGATAAGGTAAGAACTGTTCGTTGGATAGAATGGATTCAAAAAATCATACTTCTCCTGATTTTTGATTTGGAGTTGCTTCTTTTAGGTAAAAGAAAGAATGCTATAAGTAAAAGCAAAGGCCTTAATTTGACTTTACACGAAATGTGTTTTTTTTTTTACTTCATTTTTTTCCCTCTTTTGGTATTCGAGTCGAAGAAGTACGAGAATTCTATAACTACCAAAAAACTTTCAATCTTTTCATTGGAATAGTTTATTTAGTTAATAGTTTTTGTTATGGAAAAATATATTGCTAATCTAATTCTAATATAGTAATTAAATTAATTAAACTTTTTTTGAGGTTGATAGTTTATTTGTTGGAGAAGAGTCGATCCTTCGCTTCTCATTTCAGGATTGACCATCTCGAGTCCTCTGTTGAGGATGGAAATTCAATAAAAAATAAGTCTTAAGCAAACTTGTTTATTCGTCTTTTTCGAACTATGTTTCCTTTCCTTCATATGATAGAATATGGGTTTAAATAAATTGGATCTTTGCGGAGTCTTCCCCGATAAATACTTATTTCTTTTATCCATATTTCTCCATAGATAGCAAGTTTGAATTAGTATACAAAAAACTAAACTAAACCAATGACTATTCATGATCCCATCCATATTGGATCAATTCCCTATACCACTTTGCAATGAAATTAGAGAGAGGAATGTTTGTTATGGTAAAACTTCGTTTAAAACGATGTGGTAGAAAGCAACGTGCGACTTGAAGGACATGATCGATTGTGGATTTTGTTATCCATCATTTTCCATAGTAATGAAAATGCTCTTGGCTCGACATAGTCTGTTCTATTCGTCCCGAACCAAATTTGCGCTGGGTTGTTTGTAAGTAAATAGTACACGATGGAGCTCGAGAGGACAGAATTGATTTTTTATCAAGGGAAAGAATCTAGGGTTAGTGAAAACTAATAAATTAGGCCAACTTTGTCAGTCTATCCTTAATATAGAAATCGAAAGGTTAAAATAAGAAGAAAGTCCAATTTTGGAAGATTGGAAAAACTCTTTCAATTAAAAGTTTATCAGAATCAATCGCCCATATTCGATTTCTATAGAAGAGGGAAATGCTTTATCGAAGGAAATAAGAAAAAAAGGGTATGTTGCTACTCTTTTGAAAGAAAAAAGAATAGGAATTCCCGAAGTAATGTCTAAACCCAAGGATTTCACAAATCAAAGATAAAGAATTCCGGAACAAGTAAACGCGATTTTCAATTGTCTCAACAATAGAATTGGATCAGAATAAGGAATAAAAGTCAATTCGTTCGAGATGAGACAAAGAAAAGAGTTTAGAGACGACTCAAAAAATTTGGAAGGATTTTTCCTTTTAAGTCTGTCAGTCAAAATTAACCAACTTGAGTCATGAGTATAAATGAAATTTGTTTTTTCTGTAAGGAAATTAATGCAAGTCATAGTCTAATTTCTATCTACTTGTATTATAGACAGAAATTCGAATCTTTTTCTCGAGCCGTATGAGGAGAAAACCTCCTATACGTTTCTAGGGGGGGCATTGTTTAGCTACATCTATCCCAATAAGCTATCTATCGAATCGTTGCAATTGATGCTCGATCTCCAAGAGAAGGAAGAGATCTTCGAAAAGTAGGTTTTTATGATCCGATAAAGAATCAAACTTGTTTAAATGTTCCAGCTATTCTCTATTTCCTTGAAAAGGGTGCTCAACCTACAAGAACTGTTTATGATATTTTAAGGAAGGCAGAATTCTTTAAAGAAAAAGAAGGAACTTTGAGTTAATTGAAGAACTAAATGAATAAAAAAGTAGGAGAGGATCACTAGTATCCCTCGTTGTCTAATTATTTAGACACAATTTGCCTCTTTCTTAGTCCTATTTTTGACTGGATTTATGTCGTGCCAATCCAACATAAGCCCTTATTTTATTTACTTTTTCTATCTAATTTGTTTTCTTACCATTGTATTTCCATTGACAAAGGTCTATTGAACAAATAGAATTTGTAGATAGATAGGTCTCTTTATCCTCACTCCATATTAGGTTTTTCTGTCTACACTTCGCTCAAATGATAAGGTTGTCCCTCTTGCATGTACTCTCATACAAGATTTATTTATATAAAGAAATATAAATTGCTAAAAAAATGACAATTTTGCTATCGTGATTGGGGCCGCTCCTTTTTTAACCTTAGTGAAATTTAGCCGGACCTGTTCATTTTGGCATTTGAGTGTTTTTAATGGGCGATAAAATCTTTCTTTTAATGTTTTGCTAGTTCAATGTTTTGACAGGAGCGTGCGGTGTAATTCCATTGATTTTTGGGTTTCGATCGTATCTAAGATCCTATTTTATCTGGGTTGCTAACTCAATGGTAGAGTACTCGGCTTTTAAGTGCGACTATGATCTTTTACACATTTGGATGAAGCAACAAATTCGTCCAGACTCTTGGTAGAGTCTAGAAGACCACGACTGATCCTCAAGGGTAATGAATGGAAAAAATAGCATGTCGTAATAAAATCAATTTCTTATTTTTGATTTTTGGAATGGAATAAAAAATTCCTATTTTCTGGGTCTAGTGAATAAATGGATAGAGCCTGGCTCCAATTCTGGTAAAATAAAAAGCAACGAGCTTAACTTCTTAATTGAAATGATTCCCCGATCTAATTAGACGTTAAAAATAGATTAGTGCCTGATGCGGGGAAAGGTTGGGTTTTCCTATGAACGGACCCTTGATTTTTTTTTTTTTTTTTTTAGAAATCCTAATTATTCTTGATTATAGATTGAAAAGGGATGTTATGGATTGAATGTGTAAAAGAAGCAGTATATTGATAAAGAGACTGGATTCCAAAGTCAAAAGAGCGATTGGCCTGCAAAAATAAAAGATTTGTTCTCTTTTGTAATTAGAACAAACATAAACTAATTGGATAGAAAAGGAAAAGATCTGTGGATTAGATTCCTTTTCTTTCCAGGGTTTGTATTAAAAAATGCAACACCCTGTTTTGACCATATTGCACTATGTATCATCATTTGAGAAACCGAGAAATGCTTCTTCTTTCTGATTCAAGTAGAAATACAAATGGAAAAATTGGAAGGGTATTCAGAAAAACAGAAATCTCGTCAACAATACTTCGTTTACCCACTTCTCTTTCAGGAGTATATTTATGCATTTGCCCATGATTATGGATTAAAAGGTTCCGAACCTGTGGAAATTGTTAGTTGTAATAACAAGAAATTTAGTTCACTACTTGTGAAACGTTTAATTATTCGAATGTATCAGCAGAATTTTTGGATTAACTCGGTTAATCATCCTAACCAAGATCGATTGTTGGATTACAACAATTTTTTTTATTCTGAGTTTTATTCTCAGATTCTATCTGAGGGGTTTGCGATCGTTGTAGAAATCCCATTCTCGCTACGAGAATTATCTTGTCCGAAAGAAAAAGAAACACCAAAGTTTCAGAATTTACGATCTATTCATTCAATATTTCCCTTTTTAGAAGACAAATTTTTGCATTTACATTATCTATCACATATAGAAATACCCTATCCTATCCATTTTGAAATCTTGGTTCAACTCCTTCAATACCGGATCAAAGATGTTCCATCTTTGCATTTATTGCGATTCTTTCTCAACTACTATTCGAATTGGAATAGTCTTATTACTTCAATGAAATCGATTTTTCTTTTGAAAAAAGAAAATAAAAGACTATTTCGATTCCTATATAACTCTTATGTATCAGAATATGAATTTTTCTTGTTGTTTCTTCGTAAACAATCTTCTTGCTTACCATTAACATCTTCTGGAAC